CCCATACCCCTAAGGGTAGCCCCCCCTACCCCCCCACTGTCGTGGGCTGGTCTGCTTAGCCTATCCAGGCTATGTATATCGTGCATTTAATAATTGCACCTTATACATTATATTAAATTATTAAGGACTAGGTAATTCATGCTTTAATGACATATATGATATTATTGGACTAAGGCCTGGTCCGGTTCGGTCCTACCGCAGGGATTGGAAAACTCCATGGTCCACGACAAGCAAGCTTTATGGTCCTGGTCAAGCATTGTCACTTTTAACTTTACTGGTACAGTATACGGAAGTGCCCTAGTACAAGGACTCCATGCCCTAGGTCATACCTTGAAGCCCTGTGATTCCATAGCTTTAAGTATACGGAAGTGCTTTAGTACAAAGGACTTATCGGCCGCCGCCCATAATTGGCCCGGGAACTTTCTTATCCCGTAAGACTCGTTTCAGGAGCCCGGTTATTTATTAGTCTGACTACTCACGAGAGATCACCAATCCGGTGTAAGTAAGGTCCGGCGTTCCCAGCGTCAGGTCCATTCTTCCCCCCTACACCCTTACACTTCTTGCGCTTTTGCGCCTCTGGTTCCTCGGTCAGGCACATAACTTGGTTTATTTTCCTCAACTTGCCATCTGGCCATCTGGTTCGCTATATGCGTACTCCCTCCCTCGTAATCGCGACATCCCGAGTGTCTCTTCGCTTTTGGTTCTCTTTTTTTGGGCCATCTCACTCGGCATTTCCAGTGCGGCGGGTACACAATTGGTTGACATGGACATACAATCCATAGCGAACCCTTTTTTGGCCTTCTAGAACGAATTAATGATACGGTTTCAGGTGTGGGTTCGTCTCATTTTCGCACTGATGCACTTGCTCCCCCATTCGGTTATGCTCGCCTTAACATCTCTTTCCCGTAATACCCATTAATTAACGGTTGTTGGACACTGTCTCTCTTATTCTGGCATTCGGTTTGAATCTCATGGGTTATTTAATGCGACGGTTGGGGTATATTTCAGTCTCACCGTTACCCTGATGCACTTTGTTTTACACCTTATATCCCCGCAACCTCACTAATATGAGGCTATTTAATCAATGGTCGCAGGACATAATTTTTCATTTTTCTTCCTCTTTTTACCACTTCCACTTAAATCCCAATTGTCTTTAAACAAAACTAGGAAAATTCCAAAAAACAAACCTCCACCTCAACAAGCTCTTACAAACACTTACAAACACTTACAAACAAACAAACTTCTTCACTCAATTTACGAATCATTACACTAAACATCACTTCGTTTAAAAACATCAACCTTTCTTCCACCCTACCTCCCTTGTCTTAATCACTTATGCCCTAACTATCCCAGTCAAGACACCCAATCCCTTCTTAAATTTTTACTGTTTACTTACTTAAATTTATCGTCCTACTTAAACACATACACCGCCCTCTCCCCAATACTTGTACCCCTACCCCCTGACAAAAAATGAACAAATAAACCCTGTCCTTGTAGCTTAAGCCAAAGCACGGCGCTGAAGACGCCAAGATGGTCACCACCACCCCGAGGACAAAAGACTTAGTCCTAACCTTATCGTTAACTCTTGCTCAACATATACATGCAAGTATCAGCGCCCCAGTGTAAATGCCCCGAACCCCTTACCAAGGTACAAGGAGCAGGCATCAGGCACACTCACCCACCGTAGCCTAAAACGCCACGCCCCGCCACACCCCCACGGGTACCCAGCAGTAATTAACCTTAAGCAATAAGCGAAAGCCTGACTTAGCTAGAGCAACTAGGGTTGGTAAATCTTGTGCCAGCCACCGCGGTCATACAAGAAACCCAAGTTAACCATACACGGCGTAAAGAGTGGGCTCAAACTATCACACCAAACTAAGACCAAACCCTGCCCGAGCCGTCATAAGCCCAAGGCACCCCTAAGCCCAACCTAAAGACGATCTTAGCACCCACGATCCACTTCACCCCACTAAAGCCTGGACACAAACTGGGATTAGATACCCCACTATGCCTGGCCCTAAATCTTGATGGCCCCAAACACAAACATCCGCCTGAGAACTACGAGCACAAACGCTTAAAACTCTAAGGACTTGGCGGTGCTCTAAACCCACCTAGAGGAGCCTGTTCTATAATCGATAACCCACGATCCACCCGACCACCTCTTGCCAAAACAGCCTATATACCGCCGTCGCCAGCCCACCTCGTGAGAGCACAACAGTGAGCCCAACAGCCCACAGTCCACTAACAAGACAGGTCGAGGTATAGCCTATGAGATGGGAGAAATGGGCTACATTTTCTAAAATAGAAAACCCAACGAAAAGGGGCTTGAAACCTGCCCCCAGAAGGCGGATTTAGCAGTAAAGTAGGATAACCAAGCCTCCTTTAAGTCGGTCCTAGAGCACGTACACACCGCCCGTCACCCTCTTCACAGGACCTCCAAGCACACTAACTAATATAACACCAACCACTGAAGACGAGGTAAGTCGTAACAAGGTAAGTGTACCGGAAGGTGCACTTAGCACATCAGGGCGTAGCTACAACACAAAGCATTCAGCTTACACCTGAAAGACATCTGCTACCCCAGATCACCCTGATACGCCTACCCTAGCTCCACCAACCACAATTAAAAACCCACTACCTCTACCCAACTAAAACATTACCCCCAACTTAGTATAGGTGATAGAAAAGTACAACCCGGACGCCATAGAGACAGTACCGTAAGGAAAAGATGAAATAACAATGAAAACCAAGCACGACATAGCAAAGATAGCCCCTTGTACCTTCTGCATCATGATCTAGCAAGAACAACCAGACAAAGCGAGCTTAAGCCTGCCATCCCGAAACCCAAGCGAGCTACTCACAAGCAGCTATTATGAGCTAACCCGTCTCTGTTGCAAAAGAGTGGGATGACTTGTTAGTAGAGGTGAAAAGCCAACCGAGCTGGGTGATAGCTGGTTGCCTGCATAAACGAATCTAAGTTCCCCCTTAACCCTCTTTTCCCCCCAGACAAACCCAACCCGAATGTGATAGTTAAGGGCTATTTAAAGGGGGTACAGCCCCTTTAAAAAAGGACACAGCCTCCACCAGCGGATAACCGCCGTACACTCAACCCCGTGGGCCTTAAAGCAGCCACCCCCAAAGATTGCGTCAAAGCTCCATCAACTAAAAACCCCCAAAACCAATGCGACTCCCTACACCCACAGCAGGCCAACCTATAACAATAGATGAATCAATGCTAGAACGAGTAACCAGGACACTACGTCCCCCCAAGCGCCAGCATGTACATCATTAACAGTAAAACCTCAATAATAACCACCCCCCACCATTGAACCCACCCTGTCAACCCAACTCAGGGGCGCACACTGGAGTGATCAAAGTCTACAAAAGGAACTCGGCAAACCCAAGACCCGACTGTTTACCAAAAACATAGCCTTCAGCCAAACAAGTATTGAAGGTGATGCCTGCCCGGTGACACTATGTTTAACGGCCGCGGTATCCTAACCGTGCAAAGGTAGCGCAATCAATTGTCCCATAAATCGAGACCTGTATGAATGGCTAAACGAGGTCTTAACTGTCTCCTGTAGGCAATCGGTGAAACTGATCTCTCTGTGCAAAAGCAGAGATAAACACATAAGACGAGAAGACCCTGTGGAACTTCAAAATCAATAGCCACCCCACCCAACTTACTAACCCACCAGGCTCACCACCTTAGACACTGGCTAACATTTTTAGGTTGGGGCGACCTTGGAGAAAAACAGACCCTCCAAAAACAGGGCCAAACCCCCTAACTAAGAGCAACCTCTCAACGTGCCAACAGCACCCAGACCCAGTAGACCTGACCAATGGACCAAGCTACCCCAGGGATAACAGCGCAATCTCCCCCAAGAGCCCCTATCGACGAGGAGGTTTACGACCTCGATGTTGGATCAGGACATCCTAGTGGTGCAGCCGCTACTAAGGGTTCGTTTGTTCAACGATTAACAGTCCTACGTGATCTGAGTTCAGACCGGAGCAATCCAGGTCGGTTTCTATCTATGACCAACCTTCCCCAGTACGAAAGGACCGGAAAGGTGGGGCCAATACTCCAAGCACGCCCCCTCCCCAAGTGATGCCTCCCACTAAATCACCAAAGGACCGCCCTCACTCCCCCAACAAAAGGGATTGCTAGTGTAGCAGAGCCAGGCAAATGCAAAAGACTTAAACCCTTTACCTCAGAGGTTCAAATCCTCTCTCTAGCTCCTACCATGATCTGACCAAACACCTCCTCCACCTACCTTATCATAACACTAACCTACATAATCCCAATCCTAATCGCTGTAGCATTCCTAACATTAGTTGAACGAAAGATCCTGAGCTATATGCAATCCCGAAAGGGCCCAAACATCGTTGGTCCATTCGGACTACTCCAGCCCGCTGCTGATGGGGTCAAACTATTTATCAAAGAACCAGTCCGCCCCTCCACCTCCTCCCCCCTTCTATTCCTCACAACCCCAATACTTGCCCTCCTCCTTGCATTAACAATCTGAGCCCCCCTCCCCCTTCCCCTTCCCCTAGTTGACCTAAACCTTGGACTTCTCTTCCTCCTAGCAATATCCAGCCTAGCAGTCTACTCAACCCTATGGTCAGGCTGAGCCTCAAACTCAAAATACGCCCTAATTGGTGCACTCCGGGCAGTATCACAGACCATCTCCTATGAAGTAACCTTAGCCATTATTCTCCTATCCGTAGTCATACTAAGCGGAAACTACACCCTAACCGCCCTCATCAACACACAAGAGCCCTTATACCTTATATTCTCCTCCTGGCCCCTGGCAATAATATGGTACATCTCAACACTAGCTGAAACAAACCGCTCTCCCTTCGACCTTACAGAAGGGGAATCAGAGCTTGTCTCAGGTTTCAATGTAGAATACTCCGCAGGACCGTTCGCCTTATTCTTCCTAGCCGAATATGCAAACATCATACTAATAAACACACTAACAAGCCTTCTATTTTTAAACCCAAGCGCACTCAACCCGCCCCTAGAACTTTTCCCCCCTGTCTTAGCCACAAAAGCCCTACTCCTCTCTTCAAGCTTCCTATGGGTCCGAGCCTCTTACCCACGATTCCGATACGACCAACTTATACACCTCCTCTGAAAAAACTTCCTCCCACTAACATTGTCCCTTCATCTCTGACATACCAGCATACCAATCTCTTACGCGGGCCTACCTCCTTATCTAAGGAAATGTGCCTGAATGCTAAGGGTCACTATGATAAAGTGAACATAGAGGTACACCAACCCTCTCATTTCCTAACACTTAGAAAAGCAGGAATCGAACCTACACAGAAGGAATCAAAATCCTCCATACTTCCCTTATATTATTTCCTAGTAGAGTCAGCTAATAAAGCTATCGGGCCCATACCCCGAAAATGTTGGTTCAACCCCCTCCCCTACTAATAACCCCCCTCGCAAAACTAATTTCTGTCTCAAGCATCTTCTTGGGGACAACAATCACAATCACAAGCAACCACTGAATAACAGCCTGAATCGGACTAGAGATCAACACCCTGTCAATCATCCCCCTAATTTCAAAACCCCACCACCCCCGAGCTATCGAAGCCACAACCAAATACTTCCTCGTACAAGCAGCTGCTTCTGCACTACTACTCTTCTCAGGCATAATCAACGCATGACACACCGGGCAATGAGATATCACCCAACTCTCCTACCCCCCATCATGTATCCTGCTAACAACTGCAATTGCTATTAAACTAGGCCTAGCCCCCTTCCACTTCTGATTTCCAGAAGTACTCCAGGGATCATCCTTTACCACAGCCCTACTCCTCTCAACAGTAATAAAACTCCCACCAACCACCATCCTACTCATCACATCCCACTCACTAAACCCCACACTACTCACCTCCATATCCATCACATCTATCGCCTTAGGTGGTTGAATGGGACTAAACCAAACACAGACCCGAAAAATCATGGCCTTCTCATCCATCTCCCACATTGGTTGAATGACCATCATCATCACTCACAGCCCAGAATTAACCCTACTAGCCTTCTACATCTACATCCTAATAACAGCCTCCATCTTCCTCTCTATAAGTACAACCAACACCGTAAATCTCCCAACACTAATAACCTCCTGAACCAAAACCCCCATACTAAGCACAGCCCTCATACTAATGCTACTATCACTAGCAGGCCTCCCCCCACTAACAGGCTTCTTACCCAAATGACTTATCATACAAGAACTCATTGAACAAGAACTAGCCACGGTAGCCACGATTATCTCCCTACTATCGCTCCTGGGCCTATTCTTTTACCTACGCTTAGCGTACTGTTCAACAATCACACTTCCCCCCAACCCCTCAAACAAGATAAAACAATGGTCTACTAAGCCCCCAACCAGCGCTCTAATCCCGATACTTACCTCACTATCTACCTCACTACTACCACTCACTCCCATAATACTCACCACCACTTAAGAAGCTTAGGATAATATTAAACCAAAGGCCTTCAAAGCCTTAAACAAGAGTTAAACCCTCTTAGTTTCTGCTAAGATCCGTAGGACACTAACCTACATCTCCTGAATGCAACCCAGATACTTTCATTAAGCTAGGATCTCCCTAGGCAGGTGAGCTTCGATCCCACAATACCCCTAGTTAACAGCTAGGTGCCCTAACCAACAGGCCTCTACCTAGAAGACTCTGATGTGCTCCTAACACATATCGATGAGCTTGCAACTCAACATGAACTTCACTACAGAATCGATAAGAAGGGGAATTAAACCCCTGTAAAAAGGACTACAGCCTAACGCTTAGGCACTCAGCCATCTTACCAACTTACCTGTGACCCTAAATCGATGATTATTTTCAACCAACCACAAAGACATTGGCACCCTCTACCTAATCTTCGGCGCATGAGCAGGCATAGTTGGTACCGCCCTGAGCCTACTCATCCGTGCAGAGCTCGGTCAACCAGGAACCCTCCTAGGAGATGACCAGATCTATAATGTAGTTGTCACAGCCCATGCCTTCGTAATAATCTTCTTCATAGTAATGCCAATCATGATCGGAGGGTTTGGGAACTGACTAGTCCCCCTTATAATTGGTGCCCCCGACATAGCATTCCCGCGCATAAACAACATAAGCTTCTGACTACTTCCCCCATCCTTCCTCCTCCTACTGGCCTCCTCTACAGTGGAAGCAGGTGCTGGTACGGGCTGAACAGTCTACCCCCCCTTAGCCGGAAACCTAGCCCATGCTGGGGCATCAGTGGACCTAGCCATCTTCTCCCTTCACCTAGCAGGGGTATCCTCCATCCTAGGGGCAATCAACTTTATTACCACAGCCATCAACATAAAACCACCTGCACTATCACAGTACCAAACCCCACTATTTGTCTGATCTGTCCTAATCACAGCCGTACTGCTTCTGCTATCCTTACCAGTCCTAGCCGCTGGAATCACCATGCTCCTTACAGACCGTAACCTAAATACCACATTCTTCGACCCTGCTGGAGGAGGAGACCCAGTCCTGTACCAGCACCTCTTCTGATTCTTCGGACACCCAGAAGTATACATCCTCATCTTACCCGGGTTTGGGATCATCTCCCATGTAGTAGCCTACCATGCAGGTAAAAAGGAACCATTTGGCTACATGGGCATGGTATGAGCAATACTGTCAATCGGATTCCTAGGGTTCATTGTATGGGCCCATCACATATTTACAGTAGGAATAGACGTAGACACCCGAGCATACTTCACATCTGCTACCATGATTATTGCCATCCCAACAGGAATTAAGGTCTTCAGCTGACTAGCCACACTACATGGAGGGACTATCAAATGAGACCCCCCCATACTATGAGCTCTTGGATTCATCTTCCTATTCACCATCGGAGGCCTTACAGGGATCGTCCTAGCAAACTCCTCACTAGACATTGCCCTACACGACACATACTACGTAGTAGCGCACTTCCACTATGTCCTGTCAATAGGTGCTGTCTTCGCCATCCTGGCAGGGCTTACCCATTGATTCCCCCTATTCACTGGATATACCTTAAACCAAACATGAGCTAAGGCACACTTCGGGGTCATATTCACAGGAGTAAACCTCACTTTCTTCCCCCAACACTTCCTAGGACTAGCAGGCATACCACGACGGTACTCCGACTATCCAGACGCCTACACATTATGAAACACCCTATCATCTATTGGGTCCCTAATTTCAATAACAGCTGTAATCATACTAACGTTCATTATCTGAGAAGCCTTCGCCTCTAAACGAAAAGTTGTACAACCAGAACTAACCCCGACCAACGTTGAATGAATCCATGGCTGCCCACCTCCATACCACACCTTCGAAGAGCCTGCCTTCGTCCAAGTACAAGAGAGGAAGGAGTCGAACCCTCATACACTAGTTTCAAGCCAGTCGCATACTAAACCACTTATGCTTCTCTCTTCATTGAGGTGTTAGTAAACTAATTACATGGCCCTGTCAAAGCCAAACTACAGGTGAAAACCCTGTACACCCCTACATGGCCAACCCATCACAACTAGGATTTCAAGATGCCTCATCCCCAATCATAGAAGAACTAATCGAATTCCACGACCATGCCCTAATAGTCGCCCTAATAATCTGCAGCCTTGTACTATACCTACTGGCACTTATGTTAATAGAAAAACTATCCTCAAACACCGTCGATGCTCAGGAAATTGAATTAATTTGAACAATCCTACCAGCCATCGTCCTCATCCTACTAGCCCTCCCATCCTTACAGATCCTGTACATAATAGATGAGCTCGACGAACCAGACCTGACCCTAAAAGCCATCGGACATCAATGATACTGGTCCTATGAATACACAGACTTCAAAGACCTCTCATTCGACTCCTACATGACCCCCACAACAGACCTCCTGCCTGGCCACTTCCGACTCCTAGAGGTCGACCACCGTGTTACCATCCCAATAGAGTCCCCAATTCGCATCATTATTACCGCCGACGATGTCCTCCACTCATGAACCGTACCCACATTAGGAGTAAAGACCGACGCCATCCCAGGGCGGCTCAACCAAACGTCATTCATTACCACTCGCCCAGGGGTCTTCTACGGCCAGTGCTCAGAAATCTGTGGGGCCAATCACAGCTTCATGCCCATCGTAGTAGAATCCACCCCCCTCAGCCACTTCGAAGTCTGATCCTCACTACTAACCTCCTAATCATTAAGAAGCTATGTACCAGCACTAGCCTTTTAAGCTAGGTAAAGAGGGGAGCCCCCTCCTTAATGACATGCCCCAGCTAAACCCTAGCCCCTGACTCTTCATCATAATCACATCATGGCTCGCACTCTCCCTAATCTTCCAACCTAAAACACTATCCTTCACCTCAACAAACCCCCCCGCCAATAAGACATCTGCAACAACCAAAAACCACCCCTGAACTTGACCATGATCTTAACCTTCTTTGACCAATTCGCAAGTCCACACCTCCTCGGAATCCCACTAATCCTCCTCTCAACACTACTACCTGCCCTCCTCCTCCCCATGCCAGGCAACCGATGAATCACTAACCGCCTAGCCACTTTACAACTATGAACCATCAACAAGATCACCAAACAACTCATAATTCCATTAAACAAACCAGGCCACAAATGAGCCATCGTCCTCACATCATTAATAATACTGCTATTAATAGTCAACCTCCTGGGCTTACTGCCTTACACATTTACCCCAACCACCCAGCTATCAATAAACATAGCTCTTGCCCTCCCACTGTGACTTGCAACCCTGCTTACAGGTTTACGAAATCAACCCACAACCTCCCTAGGACACCTCCTGCCCGAAGGTACACCCACTCCACTAATTCCTGCCCTAATTGTAATCGAAACCATTAGCCTACTAATCCGCCCTCTGGCCTTAGGAGTCCGCCTTACAGCCAACCTCACCGCAGGACACCTACTCATCCAACTCATCTCAACAGCCACTGTCACACTACTCCCCATCATACCCGCAGTGTCTGCCCTCACCGCTACAATTCTTCTCCTACTGACAATCCTAGAAGTAGCGGTAGCCATAATCCAAGCTTACGTATTCGTCCTTCTACTGAGCCTCTACCTACAAGAGAACATCTAATGGCCCACCAAGCACACTCCTACCACATAGTAGACCCCAGCCCATGACCTATCTTCGGAGCAACCGCCGCCCTACTCACCACATCAGGGCTAGTCATGTGATTCCACTACAACTCCTCACACCTTCTAACCCTAGGACTAACATCAGTCCTCCTAGTCATACTTCAATGATGACGAGACATTGTACGAGAGGGGACATTCCAAGGTCACCACACACCAACAGTACAAAAGGGACTTCGATATGGAATAATCCTCTTCATTACATCAGAAGTGTTCTTCTTTCTTGGCTTCTTCTGAGCCTTCTTCCACTCTAGCTTAGCACCCACTCCAGAACTAGGAAACCAATGACCCCCAACCGGAGTTACGCCCCTAAACCCCCTAGAAGTACCTCTACTAAACACAGCAATCCTCCTCGCCTCAGGAGTTACCGTCACCTGAGCACATCATAGTATCACCGAAGGAGGCCAAAAACAAGCAACCCAGGCACTAACCCTCACCATCCTATTAGGCCTATACTTCACCATCTTACAAGCAACGGAGTACTATGAGGCACCCTTCTCAATCGCTGATGGTGTTTATGGGTCAACCTTCTTCGTGGCCACAGGGTTCCATGGCCTCCACGTTATAATTGGGTCCTCCTTCCTACTAATCTGCCTCCTACGGCTAATAAAATTCCACTTCACACCAGGACACCACTTCGGGTTTGAAGCGGCAGCCTGATACTGACACTTCGTAGACGTCATCTGACTGTTCCTCTACCTAACCATCTACTGATGAGGATCCTGCTCTTCTAGTATATCCATTACAACAGACTTCCAATCTCTAGAATCTGGTATAACCCCAGAGAAGAGCAATAAACATAATCACATTTATAATTGCCTCCTCCATTATCCTTAGCATAACCCTAACCACACTAAACTTCTGACTCACCCAGATAACCCCAGACTCAGAAAAACTATCACCCTACGAATGTGGATTCGACCCTCTAGGCTCTGCCCGACTCCCATTCTCCATCCGATTCTTCCTCAGTAGCTATCTTATTCCTCCTATTCGACCTAGAGATTGCCCTCCTGCTACCCCTTCCATGAGCCACCCAACTAAAACACCCAACCATCACCCTGATCTGAGCCTCCACAATCATCCTCCTTCTAACCCTGGGGTTAATTTACGAATGGACCCAAGGAGGATTAGAGTGGGCAGAATAAGAGAGCTAGTCTAAAAACAAGACAGTTGATTTCGACTCAACAAACCATAGCCCACCCTATGGCTCTCTTCATGCCATTCCTCCGCCTAAGCTTCTGCTCAGCGTTCGCCCTAAGTAGCCTAGGACTAGCCTTTCACCGAGTACACCTTGTCTCTGCCCTACTCTGCTTAGAGAGCATAATGCTGTCAATATACATCGCCCTATCAACATGACCAATCGAAAACCAAACACCCTCCTCCTCTCTCACGCCAATCCTCATGCTAACATTCTCTGCATGTGAAGCAGGCACAGGACTAGCAATACTAGTAGCCTCCACACGAACCCATGGCTCTGACCAGTTACAAAACCTAAACCTCCTACAATGTTAAAAATCGTCCTACCAACCCTAATACTACTTCCAACAATCCTTCTCTCACCCTCAAAACTCATATGAACAAATACCACAATGCATAGCCTACTAATCGCCACCCTAAGCCTACAGTGACTAGCACCCTCATACTACCCGTACAAAAGCCTCACCCAGTCCATAGGCATCGACCAAACATCCTCCCCCCTGCTAGTTCTATCCTGCTGACTTACACCCCTTATAATTTTAGCAAGCCAGGGCCACCTACAACACGAGCCACCAGCGCGAAAGCAAATCTTCACAATAACCCTAGTCACAGTACAACCTCTTATCATCTTGGCCTTCTCANCTACCGAGCTCATAATATTTTACATCTCCTTCGAAGCAACCTTAATCCCCACACTAATCTTAATCACACGATGAGGGAGTCAGCCAGAGCGCCTAAGTGCAGGTATCTACCTCCTCTTCTACACCCTCATTAGCTCCCTTCCCCTCCTAGTTGCAATCCTATACCTAAATACACAAATGGGCACCCTCCATTTGCCCACCCTAAAACTCCACACTAACATCCCACAACCCACCTCAACCAAATACTGATCCCCCCTTCTCCTAAACATCGCCCTCCTCATAGCCTTCATAGTAAAAGCACCCCTCTATGGACTCCACCTGTGACTGCCCAAAGCCCATGTAGAAGCCCCAATCGCAGGATCAATGCTACTTGCCGCCCTCCTCCTTAAGCTTGGCGGATATGGCATCATACGTATTACCTGTCTAACAAGTCCCTCCACAAACAACCTCCTCCACTACCCATTCATTGCCCTTGCCCTATGAGGAGCCCTAATAACCAGCTCGATTTGCCTACGTCAGATCGACCTAAAATCGCTCATTGCCTACTCCTCCGTAAGCCACATAGGCCTGGTCATCGCTGCATGTATAATCCAAACCCATTGATCCTTTTCAGGGGCTATAATTCTTATAGTCTCCCATGGCTTAACCTCCTCAATACTATTCTGCCTAGCCAATACAAACTACGAACGTACACACAGTCGTATTCTCCTACTAACTCGAGGACTACAACCACTTCTCCCCCTAATAGCCACCTGATGGTTACTAGCCAACCTAACAAACATAGCTCTACCCCCCACCACAAACCTAATAGCAGAACTAAGCATTATAGTCACACTGTTCAACTGATCCCCTCCAACAATCATCCTTACTGGAACTGCTACCCTACTAACCGCCTCGTACACACTATCTATGCTTACAACAACTCAACGAGGGGCCCTACCCCCCCACATCACAACACTTCAAAGCTCCACCACACGAGAGCACCTACTAATGATCCTACACCTCCTCCCTACACTCCTCCTAATCCTAAAACCTGAACTAATCTCCGGACCCCTTTCATGCAAGTATAGTTTAAACCAAACATTAGACTGTGACCCTAAAAATAGAAGTTAGACCCTTCTTACCTGCCGAGGGGAGGTTCAACCAACAAGAACTGCTAATTCTTGTATCTGAGTCTAAAGCCTCAGCCCCCTTACTTTTAAAGGATAATAGCAATCCACTGGTCTTAGGAGCCACCCATCTTGGTGCAAATCCAAGTAAAAGTAGTGGAAATAGCCCTACTCCTCAACGCCTTCACACTGCTCACACTAACGACAATCCTAACACCAACACTCCTCCCCGCCCTCCTAAAAACCTACAAAAACTCCCCTAAAACCATTACTCTAACCATCAAAACCGCCTTCCTTATCAGCCTGGCACCAGCAATACTCTTCACATGTTCAGGATTAGAAAGCATCACCTCACACTGAGAATGGAAATTCATCATAAACTTCAAAATTCCACTTAGCTTCAAGATAGATCAATACTCCCTCCTATTCTTTCCCGTTGCACTATTCGTAACATGATCCATCCTACAATTCTCAACATACTACATAGCATCTGACCCGCACATTACAAAATTCTTCTCCTACCTAACAACGTTCCTAATCGCAATGCTTACACTAACCATCGCTAACAACATCTTCATACTCTTCATTGGCTGAGAGGGCGTTGGCATTATATCCTTCCTACTCATCAGCTGATGACACGGACGGGCAGAGGCCAACACAGCAGCCCTGCAAGCCGTACTCTACAACCGAATTGGAGATATCGGACTCATCCTAAGCATAGCATGACTCGCCTCCACCCTAAACTCCTGAGAGATACAACAAATATTCTCCCCTACAAAAACCCCAACACTCCCCCTTCTAGGCTTAATCCTAGCTGCCACAGGAAAATCAGCCCAATTCGGCCTCCACCCATGACTGCCCGCTGCCATAGAAGGCCCTACCCCCGTCTCAGCCCTACTACACTCAAGCACAATAGTGGTCGCTGGAATCTTTCTACTAATCCGCACCCACCCCCTACTTACTAACAACAAAACCGCCCTCACACTGTGTCTCTGCCTAGGCGCCATATCCACACTATTTGCCGCCACCTGTGCCCTCACACAAAATGACATCAAAAAAATTATTGCCTTTTCCACATCAAGCCAACTAGGACTAATAATAGTCACCGTCGGACTAAACCTCCCACAACTAGCCTTTCTACACATCTCAACCCATGCCTTCTTCAAAGCTATGCTATTCCTATGCTCAGGATCAATCATCCACAGTCTAGGTGGAGAACAAGACATCCGAAAAATGGGCGGCCTACAAAAAATGCTTCCAACAACCACCTCCTGCCTAACAATCGGAAACCTAGCATTAATGGGGACCCCCTTCCTAGCAGGATTCTTCTCAAAAGACCTCATCATCGAAAACCTAAACACCTCACACCTAAATGCTTGAGCACTGACCTTAACACTACTTGCCACAGCCTTCACTGCCACATACAGCCTACGAATAACCCTTCTAGTACAAACAAAATTCACCCGAATGCCAACAATCACCCCAATGAGTGAAAACAACCCACAAATCACTAACCCAATTACCCGCTTGGCCCTAGGAAGTATCGTAGCTGGCCTACTAATCACATCATACATAACCCCAACACAAACCCCACCAATAACAATACCCCTACTAACAAAAACCGCTGCCATCCTAGTAACAATCGCAGGTATCATACTTGCCCTAGAGCTCACGGCCACCACCCACACCCTAACCCAACCCAAACAAAACCCTTACTCAAACTTCTCCATAACACTAGGATACTTTAACCCCCTAACCCATCGACCAAGCTCTATGACCCTACTAAACTCAGGACAAAAAATTGCCAGCCACCTAATCGACCTATCCTGATATAAAAAAATAGGACCAGAAGGACTTGCCGATCTACAAACCATAGCAGCCAAAACCTCTACCACACTGCATAAGGGGTTAATCAAAGCCTATTTAGGATCATCCGCACTATCCGCTCTAATTATTCTACTAATACTATAACCCAAAACCTAATGGCCCCAAACCTACGAAAACACCACCCTCTTCTAAAAATAGTAAACAACTCCCTAATCGACCTACCAACACCCTCAAACATTTCGGCATGATGAAACTTCGGATCTCTCCTAGGAATCTGCCTAACAACACAAATCCTAACCGGACTGCTCCTAGCTGCCCACTACACTGCAGACACCTCTCTAGCCTTCTCTTCTGTGGCTAATATATGCCGAAACGTACAATATGGTTGACTAATTCGAAACATCCATGCAAATGGAGCCTCATTCTTCTTCATCTGTATCTATCTCCATATCGCCCGAGGCTTTTATTATGGTTCATACCTATATAAAGAAACCTGAAACACAGGCATCATCCTCCTACTTACCCTCATAGCCACAGCCTTTGTTGGTTATGTCCTACCATGAGGTCAAATATCCTTCTGAGGAGCTACAGTAATTACAAATCTATTCTCTGCTATTCCCTATATCGGTCACACCTTGGTAGAATGGGCTTGAGGCGGATTCTCCGTAGACAACCCCACCCTAACACGATTCTTCACCCTACATTTCCTCCTCCCATTCATAATCACCAGCCTAGTCCTCATCCACTTAACCTTCCTGCACGAATCAGGATCAAACAACCCACTAGGTATTCCCTCAAGTTGCGACAAAATCCCATTCCATCCCTATTTCTCACTAAAAGACCTGCTAGGATTCACAATCATACTATTTCTACTCACCACCCTTGCCCTATTCTCCCCTAACCTATTAGGAGATCCCGAAAACTTCACCCCTGCAAACCCCCTAGTAACCCCCCCACACATTAAGCCAGAATGATACTTCCTCTTTGCATATGCAATCCTACGCTCAATCCCCAACAAACTAGGCGGCGTCCTAGCCCTAGCCGCCTCCGTATTAATTCTATTCTTAAGCCCCCTACTACATAAATCTAAACAACGGGCTATAACCTTTCGTCCCATGTCCCAACTTCTATTCTGAACACTAGCTGCCAACTTATTTATCCTAACATGAATCGGAAGTCAACCAGTAGAACACCCCTTCATCATCATCGGACAATTAGCCTCATTAACCTACTTCACTATCATCCTAATCCTACTCCCCATCATCTCCTTCCTAGAAAACAAAATCCTCAACTAAACTCTAATAGTTTACAAAAAACATTGGTCTTGTAAACCAAAAGACGAAGGCTACCACTTCTTAGAGTTCCTATCAGAAAAAGAGGACTAAACCTCCATCACCAACTCCCAAAGCTGGCATTTTACATTAAACTATTCTCTGACCCTAAACTGCCCGAATGACCCCCCGAGATAAGCCTCGCACAAGCTCTAGCACAACAAACAAGGTCAACAACAACCCCCAACCAGCCACCAAAAACACGCCCGCCCCACAAGAATAAAACAAAGCCACACCACTAAAATCCAACCGACCAAAGAACGTCCCGACACTATCAACAGTACCCACCTTAAACCCCCCGCCCCACCCCCAAACAACAAGCCCCACACCAACAAGCACAAGCCCCAAAACATGACCCACAGCATGCCAACCCCCCCAAACTTGAGGGAACGGGTCGGCTGCCAATGAGACAGAATACACAAAAACCACTAACATCCCACCTAAATATACCATAAAAAGCACCAAAGACACAAAAGAGGCCCCCAAACTCACTAACCACCCACATCCTACAACAGACCCAAAAACCAGCCCAACAACCCCGTAGTGTGGGGAGGGGTTAGAAGCCACCAACAATGATGCTAAAACAAAACCAATCCCTAAAAACACCAGAAAATAGGTCATAGTGTTCTTACTTGGACTTAACCAAGACCTATGGCCTGAAAAGCCATCGTTGTCTCCTCAACTACAAGAAC